ATCGAGAGATCCATGAATCGGGATCCTGCCGCATATAGAGACAAATGGTCCAAGGGGGGCAAGAATTTCCAGGAACATTTGGAACATTTCGTTTCTGAGCAGAAGAACCATTTTCAAGTGCAGAAGAGCCGTTTTCAAGCAGTCTTCGATCGATTCCATCAATCTCAATATTCGATTGATTGGTCCGTGTTTATTGACAAACAAGATTTTCCTAAGTCTAAGGCACGTCTTTTCTTTTTGTTCGTATTAGTTCGTTCCTTTTTGTACAAGTCACTTTCTGGCTTGTTGTCGAAGGTACTCCCTTTTTTCTTTGTGAGTTGCGGGAATATCCCCATTCATAGGTCCGAGATCCGCATCTATGAATTGAAGGGTCCGACTGATCAACCCTGCAATCCGTTGTTAGAATCAATAGGTCTTCAAATCGTTCATTTGAACAAATTGAAACCCTGCTTATTGGATGATCATGAGACTTCCCAAAAATCCAAAATTGTAGGAACAATTGATAACACGGATTCCTATTTCTCAATTCTATTCGACGATGAAGAGAATTGGCTGAATCCCGTGAAAGCATTTGATAGAAGTTCATTGATATCTGCTTTTTATAAAGCAAATAGACTTCGATTCTTGAATAATCCACATCCGTTCTCCTTCTATTGTAACAAAATCTTCCCTTTTGTTGTGGAAAAAGCTCGTTTCAAGACTTCTGATTTTTTGTATGGACAATTCCTTAATACTTTCTTCATTCGCAAGAAAGCATTTTCTTTGTGCGGCGAAAAACATGCTTTTGGGGAGAGAGCTACTCTTTTACCAATCGAGTCAGAGGTATCTAAGATACTCATACCTCAGGTATCTAAGATACTCATACCTGACGATTTTCCACAAAGTGGTGACCAAAGGTATAACTTGTGCAAATCTTTCCATTTCCCAACGCGATCTGTTCCATTAGTTGATAGAGCCCTTTACTCGATCGCCGACATTTCTGAAACACCTCTAACAGAGGGACAAAAGGTCAATTTGGAAAGAACTTCTTTTCAACCTCTTTCAGATATTCATTTATCTGATTCAGAAAGGAAGAACTTGCATCAAGATCCCAATTTCAATTCAAACATGGGTTTGATTCACACTCCATATTCTGAAAAAGATTTACCGTCCGAAAAGAGGAAAAAACGGAATCTTGGTCGAAATCTAAAGAAATGCGTTGAGAAAGGGCAGATGTTTCGAACTCTTCTCTCGAAGATGTATCGAACCCTTCTCTCAAAATGGAATCTCTTCCAAACATATATGCCATGGTTCCTTACTTCGACAGGGTACAAATATCTCACTTTGCTATTTTTAGATCTTTTTTCAGACCTATTGCCGATACTCAGTCTAGGTATCCGTCAAAATTGTGTATCCCTTTTTGATCATATTCTGGGTGATATTCTGGATGATATTAGGCAGGGGGTCATTAGACCGTGGCAAATTCTTCAGGAAAAATGGGTTCTTCCACAAAGGAACCGGATAAGGGAGATTTCGAGGATGTGTTTACGAAATCTGACTCTGTCTGCAGAAAGGATTCGTCGAAATAATGAGTCACCATTGACACATACACATCTGAGATCACCCAATGTTATGGAGTTCCTCTATTCAACCCTTTGACTTCTTCTTGTTGCTGGATATCTCGTTTGTACATATCTTTCCCGTCTTTCCAAAGACTATGGTGAGTTACAGACAGAGCTCAAAAAGGTCAAATCTTTGATGATTCCATCATACACGATTGAGTTGCGAAAACTTATGGATAGGTATCCTCCATCTGAACTGAATTCTTTCGGATTCAAGAATCTCTTTCTAGTTGCTATGGAAGAACTAAAGGAGTCTCTTTCTGTAGTCGGCAACATGCTAGAGGGTGGTGGTCGCGCTTATGGGGTCGAATCAATCTTTTCTAATTGGAATCTCAATCTCATCGATATCAGCGATCTTATCAGTCTCATACCAAACCCCATCGATCGAATCACTTTTTCGATAAATACGAGACATCTAAGTCATACAAGTAAAGAGATCTATTCATTGATAAGAAAAAGAGAAAGGGTGTACGGTGCTTGGATTGATGATAAAATAGAATCCTTCCTCTCGACCTCTGTGGCTATTGATGATTGCGACAGAGGCAACTTGCTTCAGTTCTCCACCCTCACCTTAACGACAGAAAAAGGGGTTGATCAAATTCTATTGAGTCTGACTCAGAGTTCAAAGAATGCCTCTGGTTCTCAAATGATTGAACAACCGGGAGAAATGTACTTACGACACTTAGTTGAGCTTCAGAAGAAGTCTCTATTGGGTTATGAGTTCAATACATTCTCTTTAGCAGAAAGACGGATATTCCTTGCTCATTATCAGACAATGACTTATTCAAAAACCTCGTGTGGGGTTAATGGTTTTCATTTCCCATCTCATGAAAAACCCTTTTCGCTCCGCTTAGACCTATCCCCCCCTAGGGGTATTTTAGTGATAGGTTCTATAGGAACTGGACGATCCTATTTGATCAAATCCCTAGCGACAAATACCCACTTTCCCCTTATTACGTTAGAGATGGAAGCGCGCTCCTCCTGGCCTTTTTTCCAGCATTTGGATGAGATCTATGGTGACCAGCTGGAGTATGTGTATGACGATACTAGTCTTAGTGTGGAGGTGGAGGAAGAGGAGGACACTTCCTGGGGTATTGAGGAGTGGAGTCTTCCTGATACTCGTGAGGATGACGAGATTGAGGATCAGGCTGAGATGGATACGAGACGTGATCTTGATGGTATTGAGTATACGCATGCTATTGAGGATATGATTGATGTGGGGATTTCTGTTGATGCTCAGTTCAATTTTTTACCTGAGTCCATTCTCATCAACGAAATTGAGGGTCATGATGTGGATGAGCTGGACGAGGCGGAGACGGAGTTGTGGGAGTTATGGATGGAGGAATGGGACCGGCACCTACTTGGTATCTCCCTTCAATTCGCATTAGTAAGAGCAATGACTCCTTGCATATTATGGATTCCAAACATTCATGATGTGGATCTGGAGGATAGGACAACCCTGGCCGGATTAATGAACTCTCTCTCTGGGGATTGGGAAGGACGTTCCACTAGAAAGACTCTTGTTATTGCTTCGACTCATCTTCCCAAAAAAGTAGATCCCGCTCTAATAGCTTCAAATAGATTCAATACATGCATTAAGGTACGAAGGCTTCTTAGTACACAAGAACGAGAGCGCTTTTTCACTCTTTCATATACTAGAGGATTTCACTTGGAAAAGGAAATGTTCGATACTAATCGATTCCGGTCTATAACCACACAAGATCTTGCAGCACTTACCAATGAGGCCCTATCGATTAGTATTACACAAAAAAAATCCATTATAGACACGAATACAATTCGATTTGCTCTTCATAGGCAAACTTGGGCTGTGGAATCCCGGTCAATCTCGATTTCGGATCACGGGATCCTTTTCTATCAGACAGGAAGGGCTCTTGCACAAAATCTATTTCTAAGTCAAGGCCTCATAGATCCTATCTCTGTATATATAAAGAATAAGTCGTGTAACGACGACGGTTATTCTTATTTGTACAGGTGGTACTTAGAGCTTGGAACGAGCATGAAGAGGTTAACGATACTTCTTTATCGTTTGAGTTGTTTTGCCGGATCGGTCGCTCAAGACCTTTGGTCTCCACCTGGGCCCGATGACAAAGCGGAGATGTTTTCTTATGGACTTGTTGAGAATGATTCTCATCTAGCTCAGGGCCTATTAGAACTAGAAGGCGCTCTGGTGGCCTCACGGACAGAAAAAGCTTGCAGTCGGTTTGATAATGATCAAGTGACACTGCTTTTTCGGGCCGAACCCAGCTTAGATAGAATGCAAGATGGATTTTGTTCTATCTTTGAACAAGAGGGAGAAGAAGGAGCCCCTGGCCTAGAGAAGCCTTTCGTCACTCACATAGTTTCGGCTCCTAGAATATGGAACCCTTGGCTCATTCTATTTGATTGGATCGATATCGAGGAGGCTCAGCGTAAAGATGAAGAGACTGAGCTTCAGGATGAAGAGGCTGAGCTTCAAGAGTTTCAAGATCTTGAAGATCCTCAAGATCTTGAGGGTGGGCTTCAAGAGCTTCAAGGTCTTCAAAAGGAAGAGGCCTATCTTTATCAAAAGGCTCTTGAGCTTCAAGCTCAAGAGGATGATGAGCTTCAAAAGTATGGTCCGGGGTTCTTGGAGAGTGGAACCATAATGAAGAAGTATCCGACACGAAATCGATTTTTCACAGAACAAGGCTTTTTTCAAGCAAGCCAATTCATTTGGGACCCTGCGGATTCACTCTTTTTCCTACTCAAAGAGCAGGCTCTTGGCTTTGTGTTTTCGCATCCAGAGTTCTTTGCAGATGAAGAGATCTCAAAAGAAGGGCTTCTTGCTTTGACTGTCCAAAGACTTCCTTTCTCCACAACTTGCCACTGGTTTATCAAGAAAAGGCAAGAAAGGCACTTCGAATTCTTGATTCATCGCGAGAAATGGATTAGAACGAATAGTTCATTATCTAATGGATTTTTCTGTTCTAAGACTCAGACTCTATTTGAGAGTTATCAGTATTTATCAAATCTCTTCCTATCTAACGGAAGGCTATTGGATCAAATGACAAAGACATTGTTGAGAAAAAGATGGATTTTCCCGGATGAAATGAAAATTCAAATTGGATTCATGGATACAGGAAAAGGGTTTCCCATTACTTAGCCGGAAAGATCTGTGGCCATGAAATAGGGATTAAGTGGAACAGAATTGACTGGGTGGTAGAGTCGTGGAAAGGCCTCTTTCTTCCATATTGTTCCGTGGAGCTAAGGTCCACGGAACAATTCCAATAACGAATCTTCGGTTTCACTGAATAACTAACTAAAAGAGATAGAGCTTTCTCTTCGTCTCAGGTCGATGGATCTTCTCAATTGGAAGATCCCCTATATGGATAATACACATTCCAGTTGACCGAGCTTCAT